TACAACACACTACTATAAGATGCTCTATTTTTACATAGAAATGTGTTCGCTCAAGAAAGACTCCAGAGGATGTTGACCGTAAATAGGAAGACTGTTTACGAATAAACAGGAATAAATATTCGCATTCATATACATAAGAATTATATAGGAACCAAAGTAATTTTTTCTTTCTTTTTGAAAAGGCGTAAATGAATTCTTTTGAAGTAATGAGACTATTCAAATTATGATATTCGTGGAAAAGAAATCGCAATAAATGCAAAGAAGGAACATCCTTGATCCAGCATTGAAGTACTTGAACCAGGATTTCCAGATGTATGGGATGAGGTATTAGTAGATCTGACACATAATTCAAATGTAAAAATTTGTCCTCTAAAAAGGGAAATATTGAATGAATAGATCGTAAATTATGATATTTTAGTATTCTTTTTTCTTCAGAAGATTCAGAAGAAGATATTAATTGCGACGAGAATGGAATTTCCAGAATGACTCCAAAACCTTCTGATACCATTTGAGAATAAAAATGAGAAGAAAAAAGATTCTTGTACTCCCAAAATTCTTTTTTGTTAGAATCATTAAACGAAGAAATCAAAAGATTCTGTTGATACATTTGAGTAATTAAACGTTTCACAAGTACTAAACTAGATTTTTTGTCATAACCAATAATTTCCACAGGTTCATAAAAAATAAAATTATTGAAGTTATGATCATGAGCAAGTGAGTAAATATACTCCTGAAAGAGTAGCGGATATAGGAAGTTTTGTTGCCGAAATCCATCTTTTTTTAATTTAAATATCCTTAAAATTTTGCCATTTACGTACATTTCTACTGATGAAAACAAAAAAGTGAGTCGCTTCTTGTGTTATTGTTATGAAATGATAACATAGTGCAATATGGTCAGAACGGCGTATGTGTATTGTATATTATACGTAGTATATTCTTTATACTTTTATACTATACTAGAACTATAACTATAAATAATACTGTATATACTAATAAAATACTAATATACTACACTACAGTAATACAATTACATTACAGTTTTTTTAGATATCTCTTATTATATATATAGTTATAATATATAATTATATTTATTTTAATATATCCTTTATTATATTTTTATTAATTATATTATATATTATATTATTATATAATTATATGTATATATACATATACAATATATACATATTTATTAAATATTTATTATATATGTATACTGTTATATTTATATTGATTGTGATGTAAATAACGTAATGGTAAAAGATTATATAGATTATATAAAAGTTAAGAACAAATAAAGAATATATACCCCGGAGACGGAGAGCCCAATCAACAGATCCTTTTTCTTTCCCTTTCTATACAATCGGGTTTCTTGTTAATATAACTAGAATAACAATAAAAGAAATAAAGAAAATATAAAAAAACAAGAAGAAAAATAAGGAAAAGGGATAAAATCTTTTATTTTTGCAACCCGATCGCTCTTTTGACCTTGGAATAAAATTTTTTTTATCAGTATACTATTTCTTAGTACACATCTGTCTTAAATTTAAAATAAAGAATAATTAGGATTCAATAAAAAAAAGAATCATATGGTCCACTCACAATTAACAAGAGAACCTTTTCCCGCATCAGGTACTAATCTATTTTTAACGTCTAATTAGATCGGATCTTCATTCAAATTAAGAAGATAAGCTCGTTACTTTTTCGTCTTACTCGAATTGGAGCCATAAGGCTCTATCCATTTATTCACTAGACCCAACTATAATTCTTATGTTATATTATGAGTATTAAATTTTTTTATGATTATTTTATTTATTAAAATTATATTTCATATTTAACGACATGCTTTTTTTTCCATTAATTACCTTTCAGGATCAGTCGCGTTCTTATAAACTCTACCAATAGTCTTGACGAATTCCTTCCTTCATCCAAATGTGTAAAAGATCATAGTCGCACTTAAAAGCCGAGTACTCTACCGTTGAGTTAGCAACCCGGATCTATATGATGTGTAGATATGATCAAAAAATAAATAAATAAAAATCAATGGAATTGAACTACACAACTGCATCAAAACATGGAACTAGCAAGAAAACAAATCTAAACAACAAAATATCAATAGGATCCGGTTCAAAAAACAAGAGATTCAAAATAGAATTGGCAAATTGACAAACCACCAAGATTTTTCCAATTTTTTATTTAGTTAAAATCCATTTTGTATAAAGTATAAAATACAGAAGAGGAAATCCAGCAAACCCATCCATTTTACTAAAATGAAGGAAAATGCTAATAGGGAGTGGAGATAAAAAGATCTATTTATCTATGAGATAATTATATCTGTTCGATACGCCATTGTCAATATGAATGGACTTTTTATTTTTATAATTTTTATTTTATAAATTTATAAAAAAAAGATATTAATATTTAATAAATTAAATAAATAATTTAATAAATAAATAAATAAATAAATAAAATATAAATATTAAAATATTATATTCTAAATATTAAATATAATTATATTATAAATATAATTATATTATTATATTATTAATATATTAATATATATATTAATATTATTAATATAATAATAAATAATAATATTAGAAATAATAATATTAGATAATATTAGTAATATAATAAATATTATATTGTATTGGGTATTGGATTAGCACAACACAAATGATAAATAAGAGATTTGAGCGTAAAAAATAAGGAATAAGGTGGGATAAGGTAGATATAGGAAGAAAAATAAAAATATCGGGTTTCCTTAATCAAAAAATAAATAAAAATAAATAAATAAAGGTACAATACAAATACAAGAAGAAAGATTACCCCCCCCCCCAACAGGGGGGGTTACACAACAAGAAAAAAAAAGAAATAAAATAAACTAAATTAAGTAAGAATAAGATAAGATAGAACAAGAAAAGAACAAACTTTGAATAAAGAATTACACAAGGATAGGTACTAGCTTTTTCTATTCATGACTTTTATTCTGATCAAAATAAACTCTAAATTCTTTATTTAAAGAGTTCTGCCTTCCTTAAAATATTATGAACAGTTCTTGTGGGTTGAGCACCTTTTTCAAGGAAATATAGAATAGCAGGAACATTTAAATAAGTTTGATTATTTATCGGATCATAAAAACCCACTTTTCGAAGATCTCTTCCTTCTCTTCGGGATCGAACATCAATTGCAATGATTCGATAGATGGCTCATTGGGATAGATGTAGATAAAGGATGCCCCCCCCCTAGAAACGTATAGGAGGTTTTCGCCTCATACGGCTCAAGAAAAGATGATTCTAAATTATATAATAGAATTCTATTCTATATTATAATTATATAATTTATATTTTCTTTTCTTCTTTTCTTTACAGAAAAAAAATCTCAGTCGTACTCCTAACTCAAGTTGGGTAGTTTTGAAAGAGTTCGAAAGGAAATCTTTATAATTTATTGAGCTGTCTCTAACTTATTTTTTTGTCTCCTTTAGGATCTATTTTTTTTTTTACTCATTCTGATACAATTGTTGAAACAAGTGAAAATAGTATTTACTTGTTCCGGAATTCGTTGTCTTTGCTTTACGATTTGTGAAATCTTTGGGTTTAGACATTACTTTGGTGATCTTTACTCCTTTTCAAAAAGGCAGCAACATACCTTTTTTTTATATGGAAAAAGGAACAATCATACGAAAGATTGATTTCTTTGTGATACACTTTTGATCAAAACAGTTTGAGAATTTCTAAAAATTTGACTTTTTTTATTTCAAACTTGTTAAAATTTTAACCTCTCCATTTATATATTCTATTGATGATCTATTTACAAAGTTGGTCTAACTTATTGATTGTCACTAACCCTAGATTATTCTCCCGATAAATAAATCAATCGTTTTTACTCGAGCTCCACCATATGCTATACCATTAGTCTTTTTATTTACCAACCTAAGGCAAATAAAATTAGGTTCCTAGCAGGACAAACCATGTCGAGACAAGAGCATCTTCACTCCTATAGAAGATGGTGGATGGAAAAATCCACAGCCAATCATGTCCTTCAAGTCGCACGTTGCTTTCTACCACATCGTTTCAAACGAAGTTTTACCATAACATCCCTCTCCCTTTATTTTTATTTTGAAGCGTATGCAATTGATTCAATATGGAATCATGAATAGTCATTGGCTGAACCGATATATAATAATTCACACTTACCTATCCATAGATAGATAAGTTTTTGTCCGAAAAGGATTTCACTTAAATTAACCCCATATTTTATAATATGAAGAAAATCACATGAAAAAAAAATTAAAAAAAAAAATCCTTTATTTTTACTTTTATTCAAATGAAAAATAAATCCCCATGAATGGCTAAGGATTTTCAGCTACTTAAACCAATTATAAAAACTATAACTATAGTAACTTTATACTAAACTAAATATCTCATTTCAATATTCAATAAAAAAATATTAAATTTAAGAATAAAGGATTGGATCACATTGTATCCAACGTTAAACAGCAAAATTCTTAATTCCTTAATTTGAATTTAAATTCTATTTAAATAGAGAAGAATCCCTCGTTTATGATGGAAACGACCTGGGACGGAAGGATTCGAACCTCCGAGTAACGGGACCAAAACCCGTTGCCTTACCACTTGGCCACGCCCCATTTTTATTTTTTTTTTTAAGAAAAACTAAGCTCAATATTGATTATTCGTCAATAACCAACCAAAATAGATATAGGACATGTTGTCCCTAGGATTCAACACATGTAGATATAGAATAAAAAAGATTCATTGATCATTACATAAAATTCAATTAAGATATTAAGATATTGTATGAAAGTATAATTCCTTGTATTCTAATTTAACTTGATTGTAGAATGTAAGGAAGTATTCTTGATTGGGGAGAGGTAAAAGAAAAAGAAGAATTTTTTTCTCTTTTATCCACCTTTTTTTTTATTTTGATCTCATAAAAACAACTCAATCAAATCTGATAATTTATTATCATTTCAATTTCATTTTAAAGAACAAGAAAAGAATGTTTGTTATGTTTAATACTTTTAGTTTAATCTGTATCTGTCTTAATTCTAACCTTTATTCGAGTAGTTTTTTCTTCGCCAAATTACCCGAGGCTTATGCCTTTTTCAATCCAATCGTAGACGTTATGCCAGTTATCCCTGTACTCTTTTTTCTCTTAGCCTTTGTTTGGCAAGCTGCCGTAAGTTTTCGATAAAAAAAGAATCTCTATTCTATTTTTATTCGTGATTTCTTCGATAAAAAAAGATGATATTTTTATTAAAAAAATAAATAAGATCGGATAAGTCTGACATTAGAACCCTCGATTAAAAAAGCGAAATTCTGGTATTTTATATTGAATTTAATTTTAAATTTGAATAAGGGGAGCGATGATTTTTGATCAGCTTATTTCTTCCTTTGTTCTAACCTTCTCTTTCTAAGATCCCATACAATATCTAATTATAGATATGACAATAAATTTTTGGTAACGAAGAAATCCGAATCTTATTACATTAGTATTACATTAGAAAGAAATTTTTGAAAATGAATTTCAAAAACTTACTTTTTTAATCTTTAGAGTGACATATCAAAATAATGTAAATGTATTAATGTATAGTGTGTGTCGTAAAATAGGTGATCTATTTCGTTTTTAAAATAAATGATATTATTTATCTTGGAGATTATTTAATGCTTACTCTTAAACTCTTCGTTTACACAGTAGTAATATTCTTTGTTTCTCTCTTCATCTTCGGATTCTTATCTAATGATCCGGGGCGTAATCCCGGGCGCGAGGAATAAAAAAATAGATGAGATTCGTTTTTAGTTTTTCATAGGTAAATCTATCAATAAATGGAATAGATACTAGATAAAGAAAGATAAAAATTTCATAAAAATAAAAGAAAATTAATAATAAAAATTTATTCAAAATTATAAAAATTCAAGTGATTAGGTGGGTCGGAGAGAGGGGGATTCGAACCCCCGGTATGAAAAATTCGTACAACGGATTAGCAATCCGACGCTTTAGTCCACTCAGCCACCTCTCCCCATTCAAAAATTAAAGTTTATCATGTGATGTGACACGTGAAGCCAAGATTGATAAAAATCTTTATTTTCTTTCTTTTTTATTAATTATAAGATTAAGTAATCTAAAAAAAAAAGTAATGTAATCATTGTAATATATATATATAATATATATAATATTAAGTATAATATTAAGAATATATACTTCACTTCTATTAAGAATATATACTTCACTTCTTTCATTTTAAATGAAATTCGAACAATAACAATAGATAAAAATACAATAACTAAGAAGAATATAGAATAATATAGAAAAAGTGTAATAAAAACACATAAAAGAATGGATAAAGTGTCAGATATCCACGAATTTGATCAGTAATTAAGTTTTTATAATGAGTCGAAACAGATTTCTACAATAGAAAGAATACCTTATTTCTTATTTCTTTGATTTTGTACAAAGGGTTCGTTTACCCGGCCTGGTTAAGTACTGGCCGGGCCAGTACTTATTTTGTTCCAACGAACAAAACAATTTTTGTTTTTATATTAAATCAAAATTCTTATCGAAACAAGAAGATAAATTTTGATTCCCATTATTAGTTATTAGAAAATTAGAAATAGTATTAGATTCTAATATATGGATTTATATAGATTTTCTTAGAAATTATCTAAATTATCTTAAATTATCTATAATCCAGATTAATATATATTAATATTATTAATTTATATTTATTAATATTTTTTATTAATATTTATTATCTTAATCTTATTTCTATTTCTATATTTATATATACTATATAATATATTTATTATATATTTTAATATATTTTATTATATTATTTATATTATATTTATATATAATATTATAAATATATATAATATTATAAATATATTATTTATAAATATATTATATAATTTATACATATATAATTTATACATTAACATTATTATTATTTATTTATATTATTTTATATTATTATTTATTTATATTTATATATTTATTTATATTATTATAATTTAAATAAATTATTATAATTTAAATAATTTAATAAATATAATTTTAAATTATATTTATTTATTTTCTTTCAAGCCCGTGTCGGAACAAAATACATGTCAATGCTGGAATTTTAATGATTCTGATGCTATCTTTATCTTGACTGTGTCTCATTACTTTTTTGTCCAAATAGTGTTGGACAAATGGTCCACTCATATCCAATAATGAATATGTAGCGGGTATAGTTTAGTGGTAAAAGTGTGATTCGTTCTATTAACAACTTCAATAGTTAAGCGGTCTTTCCATTTTTTATTTTTCATATTCAGATCAAAAACTTTATTTCTTAAAAAGATTTAATCCTTTATCCCTCAATAGGATATTTGAGGAAATAAAATACATTCTCACGATTTCTATCCAAAAGTCAATCAGAATTGGAATAAAAAAATTAGATTATGAAGTCGAGAAGCATAATTTTTTTTTGATTGGATCAATTCT